GCTCGAAGGGTTACCATTAGTGTTTCTTTATTCTTTTTCGGAAGCAAAGGGAAAAAATAATGCCTAAATTCTAAACTAAAGTAAAAGTAGAAGGGCTAATCAGTTATTTCTTCCACGGCCCCAAGAATGCCAATATTAGCACGGATCGTACGGAAATGTAACTCGGTATTCAAACAACTATTCAGAGTTCCTAGAGCTCCTTGTAAGGCTTGTTGGAAAACTCGTTGTCGGACTTGATTTATCGCTCTTTGTTGTTCAAAATGAAGGGTTTCATTTTTGTAATTTTCTAATAGTTCCAAACTATCACAAGTAGCTTTAATCAAATTTTCTTTTTCTCGTTCTATCTCAGAGTATCCATTCATTCGATACTCATCTGCTTCCAGTTCCACTTTCTGTAAGCGAACCTGGGCTTTTTCGAGCTGCTCAATGGCCCCTCTACGTAATTCTTCCGAATTTCGAATAGTACTCAAGATCCTCTGTTTTCGATTATCTAATAAATCATTTAATGAAAGTAGATTATCTTATCATTAATTTCACAACTTTCATGATCTCTTCCCGAACCAAACATGAATCTTTCGATTCATTTGGCTCTCACGCTCAATTATTTATTTGATTTTTTTGTTATGGGTATTCCCATATCTTTTTTTTATGTAATGAGCCTGCCCTCTCTTTTCTGTTTGTATTCAAAGATATCTAAACTGATACAAGACCAGAATAAATATTAGGAGGACTCTTCCGACCAGATAAAAATCGATAATTGTCAGCAAAGTTCTTTCTTTATTTGTATTTGTTCTTAATTTAATTAAATAAAAATGAAATTTAATTAAATTAAGAACAAAAATTTCTAATTTTGAATTAGATTTTTTCTTTTTTTCTTCAAATCCAAAAATTCCTCTTTTTTTATACATAGGTCGTCGATTCGGCATTGGATAAAAAAGGCAGGGTGCCCTTTTCTTTCTAGTAAATGGTTCAAATCATTTTATCGATATGAGTGTTCTATATCAGATAAATTACCAACTATTCATTTTGAAAACATTTCAGTACTAATGTAGTCGTAGAAAGAGTACCATGTTTTGCCTGGACTTCAAACAGTTTAGCTTTAACCATGTTGATGGTCTCACATTATTGGTTGATAGAGAATCAAAGTTGATTTACCAATGAGTTACGAAATGCTATGGTTCTTACATATGATTTTGTAATTTATTCAGAAGTAATTCGTCGAGATCGTGCACCTTTTTTCCTATTTATCCTAAATATACTATAACTATAAATAACTATAAATAAAGTAAAGTGCAGCCGGATGGATCCAACCTATTCTTGAAATACACAACCCGCACACACTCCCTTTCCAAAAAAAATCAATACACCAATCACTACACTTAGATTTATTGGATTTGTTGCTAAAATATCGGTATTAAACCCGAAACTCCCGGCGGATGGCCAGTGGCGTGAGAAAACGAAAGAATCGGTTACATTTTTCATATACTCTCCTCTTATAGATAGGACTGACAAAGAACAAAGTTCTTTTTCTATCACTTCGCTCGCCCCTTTCTTTTTTGATCGATTTTTTTATTTATTTTTAATTGAATTTCCCCCTTTTAAATGGGAATAGATTAAATCTAGTAATTTCATTTAGGTTAGGTCTTAGGTCTCATTTCAATTGCGAAATATATCATTTGGGGAAACGTTTCCTAAAAGAAAAGTAAAAAAGGTATGTAATCTAAGGTACTTTTTTACATTTCTAGGATTAAACAAAAGGATTCGCAAATAAAAGCGCTAATGCCACAACCAGTCCGTAAATTGTTAAAGCTTCCATAAAAGCTAGACTAAGCAATAAAGTACCTCGTATTTTACCCTCTGCTTCTGGTTGTCTCGCAATACCCTCTACAGCTTGGCCTGCAGCAGTACCTTGACCAACTCCAGGTCCAATAGAAGCAAGCCCTACAGCCAATCCAGCAGCAATAACGGAAGCGGCAGAAATCAGTGGATTCATGGTAAGTTCCTCGCACCAAAAAAAAAAAAAGAAAAAGAAATGGTTAATGATACAATCAACCAATGAATTATTACTTAATTTTATCATTAAGTTTGATCATTAAGATCTATTGGGTAGAAGTAACTAAAAACTAATGATAATATTACTGAATCGTCAGAACTACTTCAATATCTCGTTTTTAGTTTCTACCCATGATGAAGTTTTTGTAAATCCATATCGGTTCTAGTTATTGCATTTCTTTCTTTCCAACCATTCTTTCATTCAATCCTTCGTTCTTTACTCTTCTATATCCTTGAGTGCATCTGTTTTTTCATCCAATCCACAATCAGAAATGAAACAGAAGGAAAGGACTTGACTTATCTTGTAATCCATCTAATCTAAATGCAGTAAACTGCAATCAAATCAATATATGCAATCATCAATATATGCAATGGATATCAATATGATCAATATCAACGGTATCAATATATCAATATAACGATATCAATATGTATATCAATACATATATTGATTTTGTTATTTTATTTATTTTGTTATTTAGAATATCTATATAATTTAGAATATCTAACTATAAACTATATTATATAGAATATCTAATATTCTCTAACTATTATATATATATATAATAGTTGGATATATATATATATAGTTAGTATATAGGTAGGGTATAAGGTAGGGTATAAGGTAGGGTATAAGGACTTCTATTTATATATAGATAGGACTATATAACTAGTGAATATCTAATATTACATATACATTTCTTTCTTCCATAACGTAAACCGGCCGCATTTTATATTGAATCGGATTATAGAATCATTCCTCGAAACCCACACAAAAAGTGGCTGGACTTATAGACATTACATACATCTAGTGTGACCTCCCCAACCCATCTTTTTTTTTACAATTCCGTAATATCGTTCATCTTCTCTCCTACGACTCTAAGTCATATATTCATACTTATATCTATTATGTTCTCCAACCAAGCAGATTATCTTGAACCATGCATGAATTGGGATAAGCTAAAAAAAAGACTATTTTGAAAACTAGTTAATGATGACCCTCCATGGATTCGCCTATATAAGCCGCGGCTAACGTTGCAAAAATAAGAGCTTGAATACCACTTGTAAATAATCCAAGAAACATGACAGGTATAGGAACTACTGAAGGGACTAAAGAAACAAGAACAACAACTACTAATTCATCAGCCAATATATTCCCGAAAAGTCGAAAACTAAGAGATAAAGGTTTTGTGAAATCTTCTAGGATGTTAATTGGTAAAAGTATTGGAGTTGGTTTGATGTATTTCTCGAAATAACCCAATCCCTTTTTGGTAAGACCCGCATAAAAATATGCCACTGACGTGGGTAAAGCTAAAGCAACAGTAGTATTTATATCATTCGTGGGCGCAGCTAACTCCCCATGAGGTAACTGTATGATTTTCCAAGGTAAAAGAGCACCTGACCAATTAGAAACAAAAATAAATAGGAACATAGTTCCAATAAAGGGAACCCAAGGTCCATATTCTTCTCCAATCTGAGTTTTGCTCAAGTCTCGAATAAATTCAAGCACATATTCGAAGAAATTCTGACCGTCGGTCGGAATGGTTTGTGGATTCCGAACAGCTATGATGACTGAACACAACAAGATAGCAATTACGACCCAAGAAGTGATAAGTACTTGGGCATGGATTTGTAAACCTCCTATTTGCCAATAGAAATGTTGGCCTACTTCTACACCCGATATCTCGTATAACCCCTTGAGTGTTTTAATGTAACATGGTATAACATTCATATTGTCCTCTGATAGAAATTGAACTTCAAAAAAGGAATTAGTTTGATTCAACCATTTCTTTCTCAACTCACCAACTTGAATCATTAATCATATATTTAGGATACCAAGAAATCACATAACATCATAATATATATCAATATCCCCAGTTCTTTTTTTTTATCTATTTTAAAAAATTCAAAAAATAAAGTAACCGATTCAATAAATCTATGGAGTTACCCAATAATTAACATTAACTAATCTTATTATTCTTAATCTTAATCATAATCAACGATTTCTTATATAGCTAAAACGACCCTCACAAATTGTGGATACAAATTTGTTAAGAATGAATCGAATTGAAGCTATAGCGTCATCGTTGGCTGGAATCGAAATATCTGCAAGATCTGGGTCACAATTAGTATCGATTAAACAAATCGTCGGAATCCCCAAAATGGCACATTCTCGAAGAGCCGTATATTCTTCTTGCTGATCAACAATGATCACAATATCAGGCAACCCCGTCATATATTTGATCCCACCGAGATATGTTTGCAAGGTAGATAATTTTCTCTTCAACATTGCTGCATCTCTTTTGGGGAGACGGTTGAGTTTCCCCATCTTTTCTTCTGCTCTTAAGTCCCTGAACTTATAAAGTCTCGTTTCCGTAGTGGACCAATTCGTTAACGTACCACCGAGCCATTTTTGATTAATAAAATGAGACCGAGCCCTTATTGCAGCTGATGCTACTGAATCCGCTGCTTTATTTTTGGTACCGACGATTAAGAAGCTTTTTCCCCCACTTGCTGCATCAAAAACTAAATCACAGACTTCTGATAAAAAACGAGCAGTTCTAGCGAGATTTGTAATATGAATACCTTTACGCTTTGCAGAGATGTAAGGGGCCATTCTAGGATTCCATTTCTTAGTACCATGACCAAAATGAACTCCTGCTTCCATCATCTCTTCCAAATTGATGTTCCAATATCTTCTTGTCATTTTTTCCCACACTTCCTTTTTGTTTTTTCTTTTTCTTATTATTAACAAAGAGACGAGGTACCCTAAAATAAAGAATTGTTCCGATGGAACCTTCTACCGGGGATTGACCATTGATACACGGCACAAACCATAAATTTTTTTAATTACTTATTTTATTTATTACCAAATCAATAATCAGACCAGTATAGTTAAAAGATGGTTAAAGTTAAAATGAATCCGCTCTTAGGAATCATTAAATCGCATAAATGATTGTTCTGATGTCTCATGTAAATTTGTCTCATGGAAATTGTTTGTCGCGTAAGAACAAAATAATTCTCTATGGTGTAACAAAATATCTCTCGTTTCCAACTCGAATAGATTTTTTCTTTTGATTTCCAAATAAATGTTTTTGTCTTGCCTTGAACGGTGCACAAATTTTTGGAATCCGGTACCAACAGGTATAATCCCCCCCATAACAACGTTCTCTTTCAGGCCTTTCAACCAATCAATACGACCTCGTAGAGCAGCTTTTGCTAAAACTCGAGCGGTTTCTTGAAAACTTGCTTCGGATATGAAACTTTGAGTATTCAGAGACGCTCTTGTTATTCCCAATAAGATTGCCCGATAACGGATCGATTCGTCCAAAGCACGCCCTGCTCGTTCCGCTCGCAACAATCCGATTAATTCTCCAGGTGAAAAAACATTAGACATTCCATCTTCCGAAACCAACACTTTTGATGTTACTTGACGTACAATAATCTCTATATGTCTATTATGGATCTGTACCCCCTGGGATCGATAAACCTTTTGGATCTTATTAACCAAAGAGATACGACTTTGGGCTATGGTTAGCTCAGCTCCAATCAAGAACCCCCAGGGGATCCCAAGAATTCTTGGTAGACGTTCGTTCCAACCTTCAACTCTCCTTTCGAAGTTCATCGATATTGAATCAATCGAACGCACTTCTAAGATTTGTTCTACTTTTGGAAGACCTTGCGTTATGTCACCAGATCTCGATTTTTCATATATAAATGTAACTAATGTATCTCCTTCGTAAAGGATTTCCCCATAATGACCATGAACAGTTGCTCCAGGAGTAGCCAAATAAGGCTTAGCTGATCTTATAACTAAAGAATCAACATTAACAATTAAAATTTGACCAGATTTTTTTACGTGTGGTTCGTATTTAAATAGACATACATTTTCACAAAAAAATTGTCCAAGGCTAATTTTGGTCGATGTCTCTTCACAATAATCATGATGGAGAAAGCACCAATTCAAATGGAATGGGTTCAAAATGATGTTACTGCATGGATCGGGATTATGAATCCTCCTATTTTCATCTATTAAACAGTATTTAAGTACTTGAAGTACTTGGAAAGTCTGTTTCAAATTGTCAAGTAGCAAATATTTCTTTAACACGATCTGATTATGAGTTATTAAATGGTAAGATGAATAAAAATTCGATATTTTAGGTACAATAGCGCCTAAGGGACCTAAACAATCCCTAATTGGAATTAGGGGATCCGATTCTTTTGTCACATTGTTATATTTCGAACTATTGAATGGACCAATTCGAGAACAATTGGATGATGACAAAATTATCAAAGACTGGCATTCCTTATTTCGATTCAACAACGTACCAATAGTTCCTTGATATTGGCTAAGTGATTGAATCTTCACCTTGGAATAAAAAGGATTGATATTGGTGCGATTTAATCCATTATCGGGAATCAATCCGGAACTTGCCCTATCATACCTTTTTCCGGTATACGAAATAGTGGACTTGACTAACTCAATTCTTATGAAATCGCGAATTAGATCATTTGCCCTTACCTCAACAAAGGAAGCATGAACCTCTTCTATGGAACCATTTTGTTCTTGGTCCCAATTCAATACTAAGCAAGTCCGAACTAATTGAATACTTGTGTGAGAAATTCCTCGAATTGACTTGCCATTTCCATAAAGGATATAATTGACAACTCTAAGTTGGACATTATCCTTTTCCTGCAAGATATCCCGAGGGAAAAGTGTTGCTAAATTTATCCCATCGGATATTTCATATGTGACTACGGGTCGAACCGAAACAAAATACTTTTTCTTGGTAGGTGTGATCCGTTGAACATAGATCCCATTTTTCCATTTTTTTGATTCCTTAGAATTCTTTTTTTCCGTTTCTGGTGGTATCAAAATGCCGCTGTGCCTGGATATCTTATCTGTCTCTCCAGGAAAATGAATATCTCCAGAAAAGATTTTAAGTTCAATATATTTTTTTTTTCTCTCCACTCGGACTAATCCGCCTACTCGGCTTCTTGTATTTAAAGCGAGTCGTGTATCTACTCCAATGATACTATTGTTCCGGACCATTATTAATGAGGATCCCGGTAAGATATGCACTTCTTCGAGAATGAAAAAAAATGGATCTACTTTCATTTGGTATTTCGGACTAAATTCTTTTGCTCCTCGATACTCAATTAAATCTTCTTTTTTTATGATTGAATCTACCTCTATGGTCCCATATTTGGTAATTCCGGAACTGCTTCTTCTGTATCGTGGATCATCAAAATAAGCAAGAATACTATTTCTACGTAAAATGCCATTAATTATGGGTATTTCAATCGAAATACCAAAACAGGGTATTAGTTCTTTCTCTCGTTCTTGATCATATTGTAATGGGATGATGAATCTATTTCTTCGCTTTTTCGCCAAGAAATCGGGATTCTCTTGGAGAATAGAAGGATATATGAAATTCCAATGACCATTGGATATGATTCGATCAAGTCTTGAATAGTCAAGAATTTCCCTATCTTTTTTACCAGAAGTATCCAACAATTTATGTCTTACTCGATCATTAGTCATTGAGGGGTTAAAGATATATCTTCCTTCAACAGAAAGAGAATAAACATTCATTTGATCTTGATCCTTGTGGAGCGAAAAAGACACTATACTGGATCTGCACGGACCTCCTGCTAATATCCATAAATGGCTTGTTTTTGGTAATAGATGAACATTACCATATGTATATTCGGGTGCATGGTAGACATCGGTACTCCAGTGCATTTCTCCCTCTGATTCAGAATAAATATGTTTTCGTACCCTCTCTTTAAAATGAAAAGTGGACGTTCCAGCACGAATCTCAGCAATCACTTGTTCTGATTCTACATATTGATCATTTTGAACTAAAATCAAACTTTTTGGCGGAATATACACATTATGTATAATATCCCGACTCTCAATAGTTACATACAAGTCTATAGAACATAGAAAAGCAGGATGCCCATGACGAGTACGTGTGGGATGAACCAAATCCTCATTGAATTTTATTTTTCCATTAGAAGGAGCTCGTACATGTTCGGCAGTACCGCCTGTGAATACTCCGCCGGTATGAAAAGTTCTTAATGTTAGTTGAGTCCCCGGTTCCCCAATTGATTGACCCGCAATAATACCTACGGCTTCTCCCAATTCGACCAGATCGCCATGAGTGGGACTCCGACCATAACATAATTGACAGATCCAAGATGTACTCCTGCAAGTAAAGGGGGTTCTAATATATATTGGTTGTGCTCGAAAGGTTATGAATCGATTGACAAGTCCAATCCCAATATCTTGATTTCGAGTGGCAATGCATCGTGGACCGATATATATATCGTCCGCTAATACACGACCAATTAGTGTTTGGACAAAAACTTTTTCCGTCATCCCGTTTTGAGGACTCACGGAAATACCTCGGATAGTACCACAATCTCTTCTACGTACAATAATGTGTTGAACTACTTCAACAAGTCTACGTGTAAGATATCCAGCATCTGATGTTCGTACAGCAGTATCTACAACTCCTTTGCGGGCTCCGTAGCAGGAAATTATATATTCTGTCAAAGAAAGTCCCTCGCGTAAATTGCTTTGAATGGGTAAATCAATCATTTGTCCTTGGGGATCTGACATTAATCCTCTCATACCTACTAATTGGTGTATCTGAGATGCATTTCCCCTAGCTCCCGAAAAAGACATTAGATAGACTGGATTAGAGGGATCAGTCATCCGAAAATTAGGATTCATTTCTTGTCTCAAATATTCACTTGTAGCATACCATATCTCAATAGATTGACGTAATTTTTCTACCGCGTGTACATTCCCATAATGATGGTGTTTCTCCAAAATAAAACTTTGTTGTTCCGCGTCTTGGACTAACCATCCCTTAGAAGGTATTGTTAAAAGATCATCAATTCCTAATGAAATAGATGTAACAGTGGCTTGATGGAAACCCAAAGTCTTTACTTGATCCAGGATATGTGATGTATATCCCATTCCGAAATGATCTATTAATCTGCTAATAAGGCGTTTCATAGCAGTTCCATTTATCACTTTATTGTGAAAGACCAGATCGGCCCGTTCTGCCATAAATACCTCTATATTCTGCTGAGTAGGATTCGACAATGGGCCTGAGTCAGTGATTCGAAAACTTAACTTCCTTTCCTCAATCTCAATCTTGATTCACGCAGAAATTATAATACTAGTAAAATTGGAAAAACCCGAATTCCGAGCATCGCCTAATCGAATTTCTTAGTTTAGATAGTGTATGAGTAGGCCCGACAAAACCCTTGTATGGCTTCTTCTATTTCTCGATAAAAAGAAATATGACCAAGAGTGGTTCGAATGTATATACAACAGATTTCTTTTTTTGCACTTCCTATTATTAGATAGTGCCCATAAATCTCATGATAAGTACCCAAAGATTCATATTGAACTTCGATGGGAACTTCTCTTGACCCAATGACACGTTGATCTAGTCTCCATCGGAGCCACAAAGGTCTATCTAAACTGATTCGTTTATGCCGATAAGCTCCAAGTGCATCATAGGAACTACAAAAATATGGTTCTTTCTCTTTCGTATACTTATAATTATCATTGTCAACTGTTTGATTTTGATAGTTTCTGCAATTATATGGATTATACCTATTTGCACAAATACCTCGACGATTCCCGATCGTTAATACATAGAGTCCGATAAGCATATCTTGGGTTGGTACGGAAATGGGATCTCCAATAGCTGGAGACAAGAGATTCATATGAGAAAACATAAGTAAACGGGCTTCCGCTTGAGCTTCCAAAGATAAAGGTACATGAACAGCCATTTGATCCCCATCAAAGTCTGCATTGAAGCCCTTACAAACTAATGGGTGTAAACAAATAGCACGTCCCTCCACTAAAATGGGTTGGAACGCCTGTATGCCTAATCTATGCAGGGTGGGTGCTCTATTCAAC